CTGATATCCATATAAAGGACACGACGAGCATAAATACCCTCTTTAACTTCTATTCTAACGGACTGAATATCTTTTATAAGGAATCGGAGGAATATGCGACGATTTTTTCCAGGAAATCCCCAACGAAAAATACACACTATCCCTTCCTTTCTATCGAATCGATCATAACCACTACCTACATTCCAGGAAATTGTGCACCACAAATAGGAACTAATAAAGAGACCCGCGATCCCGTAGAAAGACATCACGATCCCTTGTGGAAAAAAAATGATTTGCTGAGACGGAAAAAAAGATATCAAATTTCTACCAAGATAACTGGAAGTTCCAACCAATAAGAATCCTAATGAACCTAAAAAAAGGATAAGGGCCCAGCAGAAATTACTTAGTTTTCGAGACCCCGTTATAAGTTCTATCCATATATCTTCTGATCGCCAACTCATACTTGATCTGATTGCATTTTATTGGAATTGAGAGAATACCCCAAATGAATTTGACTTTACTTTTTTTGTTTCCAAAGTAACTCTCATCAACTAGCACTAGTTTGATTTAAACTAGCACTAGTTTGATGTGAACCTTTAGGAGTAATTCATCAAATTGGTTAGATCTAAAATAATAACATACCCTTCATATGAGCCCACTATACATATTGATATACCTATAGATCCACCGACTTTACATTTTAGCCATCCAGCAATCCTGATCTATTTGAAACTAGCTAGAATTCATTTACCCATAGATCCTTTTCTGCAGGCATAAGAGCTTTTTCCTTTATGTTCGGCGGAAATTACACGTTAGACCATATTTTTCGAAATAGATATATGTGTTATGCTACAAGTCTAAGTTTTGAAAAAAAAAACGGATGAGATTGGGTCCCATCAGATCTAAACAATCTTGTTTTTTTGAACATGAAGAGATAAAGAAGCCATTGCAATTGCCGGAAATACTAGGCCTACTAAAGGCACAAAAATAGAGGGGAAATTGAAAGTTGTCATAAAATGGGGTACCTCGATTTACTATTTGTACCTGCTATTATTTATTTTTTATAAAAAAATATCTTATAATAATTATAATTAAGAATTGTAATTATTATTAATTAAATTTCAAATTCTTAGTATAGAAATAAGTTTCTATATATCTAAATGAGTATATAGAATAAGTCCAAGGAATATAGAACTAAATAAATGGACTTATTCATCTTTCTACATGAAAGATATGTATGATAATTCACTTTATTATTTTTCTTCATTTCTTTGTCTTTTGTTCTTGTCTTCGAATTTTTAATAAAGAAAGAGTTTCTTACAGATTATCGAAAGATTCGTTAGAATGCGACCCAACAGGAATTTTTAGTGAAAATGGGATTTTCGGGAGATAGAGAAAGATAAAAAACTATATATCTATCTTTTCTCTATTTGATTATATACATAAGACATAAGACGAAATTCATTTTATTTTATTTGCCTAATTTCACGAAAGGAAGAATTCACTCTTTTATCTTGTTGATAGAGACTTCTTAATTAGTAATCGGGATTCTAGGTAAAAAAAAGAGTTATCCGCAACTTTTTATTCTTTCTACAATTAGATTTTAGGTCATCAAAGAAAACTCCATTCTTATTTACTTTGATTCTGATAAACTAACTACTTGTTTGCTACAAATAAACTAATTGAATTTTGTGTGCTCTACTTGATTGAATTTTAATTCAAAGGAAAGAAAGCGTGGAGCTTAAATAACTCACTCAGAACGCTTTTTAAAGGATTACGTGGTACGATTAGGTCAAATAAGCCCTTCTGGAATAAATATTCAGCCGCTTGTGAACCTTCAGGTACTGTTTTATTCAATGTTTGTTCAATTACTCTTTTACCCGCAAATGCAATATAGGAATTGGGTTCAGCAATAATGATATCTCCCAACATACCAAAGCTAGCTGTTACCCCACCAGTAGTAGGAGATGTAAGGATTGATACATAAAATAACTTTTTATTTGATTGATAATCATATAAAGCAGACGATATTTTAGCCATTTGCATCAAGCTCAAACTTCCTTCTTGCATGCGTGCCCCCCCGGAAGCGCACACTATAATAAGAGGTAGAAATTTATTGGTAGCGTACTCAATCAAACGGGTGATTTTCTCCCCGACTACGGATCCCATACTACCCCCCATAAACTGAAAATCCATAACCCCAATTGCTACGGGAATACCATTTAGTTGACCTATGCCTGTTTGAACAGCCTCAGTTAACCCTGTCTTTCTTTGATAAGAATCAATACGATCTTTATAAGGCTCCTCCTCCGAATGAAATCCAATGGGATCCAGAGAGACCATGTCTTCATCCATAGGATGCCAAGTACCGGGATCGATCGAAAGTTCGATTCTATCTGAACTACTCATTTTCAAATGATATCCACATTGTTCACAAATATTTGTTTTTGATTTCAAAAATTTCTTATAATTTAATCCATAACAATTTTCGCATTGAACCCACAAATGCCTGTATTTTTGA